TTTTTTCTCGAGGAAGTCATGCATTTTCTAGGATATTATTATTCAGGATCTTATCGAAAACTTACAGCAGCCTGCCAAACAAAAGCTAAGAGAAAAAAAAACAGCGGTATGACTGGCATAACATCTACGATTGGATTCAAAAAAGCATAGGCTTCAGGCAATTTGCCGAAGAAAAAACTACTCGAATAAAGGGGCGAATTAATACAGATCAAACTAACAATATTAAGCATAACAGACATTTTGTTCTTGGAGATAATTGCATTTTGGTTGCCTTTTTGATATAAGGAAAAAGAAAGTAAGATAGACAAAAATCCTTCTTTTCTTTGAATCCATCCAACCAAAAATTCTCCAATTCTCAAAGGAGAATAGAAGAAACCATACTTTCATACAATATCTTAATTGAATTCTATGTAATGATCAATAAATTAAGTTGAATTCTGTATCTATATGTATCAAAATCCTAGTACCGGCCTATTCTATTATTCTATAGATATAGTCTATATCTAGATATATAGTTATCTATTTATTTGGGCTGGAGTTGACAAGCAACCAATAACAATATTATTGTTTCTTAGTGTCGATTAGCAATTGAAATGGGGCGTGGCCAAGTGGTAAGGCAACGGGTTTTGGTCCCGCTATTCGGAGGTTCGAATCCTTCCGTCCCAGCGCGGATCCACTTTTTATACTCCATTATTCCCATATAAACCATATTCTAATAGAAAAAGAAGTGGGGGCTATATTAATTAGAAATTTAAGCATCTGTGTCTGCTCGAATTTCATTAAGAAATGATCAAGTTCCATGTTCTATAGTATGGTATTGTTACTATATCTATAACAAACAGTGACAATTGTTCAGTCTATCTGATAGATATGAGAAACCTTACCTATTTTTTTTTTCGATTTTTATTTTCGTAATCTGATTAAAAAAAGAAAAATTCAAATCTTAACTTACATTATTTTTTCTACATCTCATTCTTATGAAAAAATGGATTTCTTTCTTCTTATTTCTTTGTTCTTTTCTTTGATCTATTTCAAATTTGTATTTGAAATTAGTGATGAGTCAATTCAAAAAGAAAGACTGATCTTCCTATAAAGATCAAAGGTGATGCTTATTGTCCAATTTTCTTCAAATCCAATCAAATTAAATAATAATGTTTAATTCAAATTAACATAGTGAATTTCACTTAGAAATTTTTTTTTTAATGATTTGGAATCTTTAAAAAAGTAGAAAATCATTTAATTAATCCTATAATTAATCCTATTAAGGATAAGTCACTTGAAAATGTAGATTCAAAAACTTATTTATATATCTATATTATAGATATAAATTCATTTTAATTTATCTATTTTATATATAGATTTTTTTCTTTCTATTATCTATATATTCTATTAGTAATTAGTATGTTAAATATGTTCAAAATGTTGTCTTACTAAGATTTTTTCAGAAAAATCTTGTTTCATGTATTCATATATAGAAGAAAAGGTGTAGATTACAACGTCTATGGACAGATGAACCGATGACTATTCATGATTCCATAATTGAATCAATTCCATACCGGTTCCAAATTAGAGGAATGTTATGGTAAAACTTCGTTTGAAACGATGTGGTAGAAAGCAACGTGCGACTTGAAGGATATGACCCGTTGTGGATTTTTATATCCACCACTTTTTATTTGTCTAGGAATGAGGTGCTCTTGGCTCGACATTGTTTGTTCTGTTACACTTGAACCCTTCGTTTTTTGTCGGGTTGTAAATAGTCCATGATGGAGCTCGACCAGAAAGTAGTAATTCATTTCTCAGGGGCAAGGATCTAGGGTTAATGCCAATCAACTGGAACAACTTCGTAAATATATGGAAAATCGAAAGGATCCAATTCGAGCAAGTTTCCAATTCAAAAGCAAAACTTGTTGAAATTGATCCAAAATTTTCGATTCAACGTGTATCATGCTAGAATCAACCGTCCATAGGATTCTTTGATAGAAAGAAATCAAAAAGGGTATGTTGCTACCACTTTGAAAGGATTAAGAAGCACCGAAGTAATGTCTAAACCCAATGATTAAAAAGAGGAATAAAGGGTTTAAAAACAAGGAAACACCCTTTGTGATTGTTAATTCTCTCAATAACTGGATCTGACTAAAGAATCTAAATAGAATTTGAAATAGTTTAACCGGGATAAACGAAAGGGAGTAAAGACTACTCAATAAATTAAATTGACTAAAGATTTTCCTTTGAGCTATTTAAGAGTTATCCGATTTGAGTTATGAGTACGAGCGGTTTCTTTTTCATTTTTTCAAGAAGAAAAAAGACTGGAATCATAGTCTAATTGATTTTAGAGGTCCATTTGTTATTTAATTTATTATTTATTAAAATTAGATACATAGACAAAACTTCGAATTAAATCATTTTTTCTCGAGCCGTACGAGGAGAAAACTTCCTATACGGTTCCAGGGGGGGTATTGTTGATCTATATCTATCCCAATGAGCCGTCTATCGAATCGTT